AGAGCCTCTTGGTGGAGTCCCCCCGGAGGACAGAATAGCACTACTTAGTGACTAGGAGCGGAGAGCCCGTTGCGCGTTGTTTTTGTTTGACCGACCTATCTTCTTTCTAAAAGCAAGCTCCCTCTGGCCGTCCGGGGGCTCTCGGTTCTTGAGCATGGTTGGGAGATTAGGCGGCAGTTGAAAGAGCTGCTTGAAAGCTTGACGAACAAGCGAAAAAAGCCCTTTACAAAGATATAGGGCTTTTCCTTTACTAGTAAAGTAGTAAGTTAGGGCGCTATTCGATGAAGAAAACAGACTTTAGGAAAGTTGTTTAGGTAGCTCAGCTGGTTAGAGCAAAGGACTGAAAATCCTTGTGTCAGTGGTTCGAATCCACTTCTAAACGGGCGAAGGCTCTGAAAGAGGAGCGGAGCCGGATTCTAAAAAAAAAAAGTGAAAGAGGAAGCCAAAAAGCCGTATAGTGCAGGTTCTGATTTCATCAGGGTCAGATTTTATAAAAAAAGCGGTTGATTACTCGGATTGGTTCTCGCGTCCCGCGAGTTCGGTTCAAGTGTTCATCGATCGGGTGGATCCATATGCTCCGGGGGGAGGGGTGAGACGCGAGGTGTAGCGCAGTCTGGTCAGCGCATCTGTTTTGGGTACAGAGGGCCATAGGTTCGAATCCTGTCACCTTGATGTGGCGAAATAATGCTTTCTTCACCCTCTCGAGCCAAAACGCAATTACCCAACGAGGGAGACCACGAATGCTTGCTAGTCAAACATTAGCGCTATGACATATTAGCTCATCTCAAAAAGATTCCTGCACTCCTCAGCGTATAGGATGCATTGAAGATGTCTGCAGAACTAAGGATGCCCCGCATTAACGAACCCAGAGGACTTTTCTAATGAAGTTAACCAAGTTGAGATGAGAAATAGTGAATCAACTTATGCCGGCTTTGATCACGTTTACGGACGATTACTTGCAACCAGGACTCATTAAACATAACAGGCCTTTGTTCATTTCAGGATACCTTAATGGATTGGAGATAACAAGAATCATGATAGATGGGGGATCGGCTGTTAATCTCCTACCTTTGAGAATGCTAAAACGTCTCGGGGGATTGCTATTCATCGATTGGCCCCAAGCAATCTACTTATCTAAGGATTTCACCAAGAAAGGGCCTTATAAACAACATTACAGAAACTAATGGGACGAAATTGTGATAAGCCAGAGGAAACTTCCGCTTTTGGGATAAGGGCAATGAAGGTATGATTCTACTAGTCCTTTATGTTCTAGTAGGAAAAGAAGTCCTGTCTAACATCTACCGCATCGGCTTGACCCGTAACCCTAATCTACGATTGTCCCCCTTGTAAGATTATTCAAATAGGCAACTCTTTCATTCTAAATGTTTTTCTGCCGAAAATACAAATATCCAAATTGTGACAAAAAGAGGTCTTTAAGATCTCCGAATCGGTGCGGGCGGCTGGATGGGACTTTCTAAATGAGTTGATTCCCAAAAATCCAGCCGAAGTGCGCGAAGCTACGGAAAAAAAAATTGCCTTAAATTAAAGCTGTGGATTTGCCCGCCCCCGCCCGACATCCTTTTCTTCTTAAGAAAAGATCGGAGCCGGTTTCAGTCGATCACTTGAGTGCCTCTAGTAATTCTCTACCAACTCCTTTCACAGTCCATATCTTTCTTTATTGGCCTATTCGAGCGTCTGTAAATGCATGCTTCTTTGATCGGCCTGTTCTGCCATAAGTACCTCTCCTTCGGCTAGGCCTTTGGTTGGGAAAAGAACTTCACCGCTCAGGGTCTTCCTACTCCGATCTCGCTTCGGGTTCACCACTATAAAGGCTAGCAGGCTCTCTTTCTTTTTCTTTTACTTCGTAACCTCCAACATAAAAAAGATCTTCCGCCCACGTTACTATTAAAGGCAGGCTATCACGTATCATTCCCGAAAGCATCGGCTCCCATAGAAATAGTTAGGTCTTGGTTCCCCGCCTACTCCTCGAATGGCTCAACATCATCCTACTCCAAGTGATTGCAATCACATATAATGCAACAAAGCCTCATTTCATAACAACAAGATGGGTAAGGGGGTTAGGCGGCAGGTAGAAGGTTCGATTCTAGGTGGAAGTTCCCCCAATTTTTCAAATCATTGGTGATGGGCTGGGCGCGTATAGGGCCAGTCACGTGTAATAGCCGGCCACTTTTTCGATTCTTTCAGAACCTTCGTTCCCACTCGAATTAAAGCATCGCCTTTCTCTAATACGTTCTCACGGTCCTAAACCTAATGGTCCAGATTATTAGAGACCTCTCTTTCAGAACCTCAACCTAGCAGTTGAGTGTTCATTCTTCGCCCAGCGGCGATAGGGACTCATCCGCCACTTAAGGTTTCGCATCTCTCAAGCCACTTGGCTTCGTTCACTCAACAATCATTGAATCCGGATCCGGAAGTGACTGAACTCCCTTTTGAGCTAACTGCATCGGTTATGCAGGCGGGAGGAATTCGATCTCTTCAATCTCGGGATACCACCTAAATAACTGCGGCCAGAGAGTCAAATAGGTCGGGAAGAAAGAGTCTGAGGTTGGGTCGGACGACATACATCTTGGAAGGAAGGTTCATTCTTTGAATCCGATGGTGACTTTTGTTCCACTGCTATCGTCAAGCTTGGACATGGTGCAACAAGAAGAGAATTAGCAGAATAGGATAAAGAATTTTATATTATCATCGACCTTCCTACCCCACCCACCGCCCTGATCCTGAATCTGCTTTAGACTAGCTTTACATTATGAAATACCACTCGGGGAGTTCGAGGGAAGAACCCAGAACCCGATCTACGGCCGAATAGCAACTCGTACGTAAGCATACACACTTCAAGCAGAACTCAAAGCGATCATTCTTTCAGAACCTTACCTACATAGCCATTCTTGCAGATCCGGGCGTTGCGTGGTTGTTTTGCAAGATCTCGCTTTCGGTTCGTAGAGTGGATCAAACAAACATGTGTTCAGCTTGATTCGTTGGTGCAGTCACTTCGTCATCTTATGATTTGAAACTAGATTCCGCCTACGCAAACAACGTAGTTGTTGCTTGGTGAGTCCCTTCGTTTGCTTTGTGTGCTCCTTCGGGTTTCTAGTAGTAAGATCGGTTTCAAGATTGAATCAGTGGTCAGCCTGTGCTTGAACGACGGCATTCCAAGAAGCAACTTCCTGGATGGTCCCCTATTGATGAATCGGGAAAATTTTTTTTTTTTAGTTTAGCTCGGTTAACAACTGAACAATCACGGTAAGGCACCACCCTCCTCAGTCATTCTCCCGCTTAAAGGAACACAGTCAATAGCACCATTTGAAATCATCTCTTGAATAGGCCAACATCCATCTATAAGCTCACTAACGGGAGGATCACATGAGAGTCTAAAATCAGGGCTTCCAAATGCTTATTATATCACGCCTGCCATAGCGCACCACATCTCCCCCCTCTAGTAAGCTTGACCAAGCGTCTGGACGCACTGAAGAAATAATAATCTGGAAAGACAGTAAAAACTTTTAAGAACTCTTGCCACTCAGGAAGTCTCCACCAGCCTCTTTAAAATCGATACCTTGATTAAGTGGATAGAAACAATTCTCTTGACCGGGAGGATCTCCGCCAACTTTTGATACAACCAGTAACCATTATCCAAAAAATGATCCACAGTAAGTGATCCATCCAGTTGATCCCTTTTATTTTCAGGTACCAAATTATAGAGAGGGAATGGAAACAGCCAGTTAAAATACCAAAAAAGAATACTCTTACCATTGCCCACTATCCATCTTAATCCCTTGAGAATTTACTGTCTTGAATCCAGTACTCCTTTCCAGGCTGCGGAACAAGAATTCCTTTTCTTAGCATCAAAAAAGTTCTCCTCCCTCAAGTATTTCTGCCTAACAATCTGCACCCACCAATTATTATTGTAAGTTAAGATTTTCCATGCGCGCATTATTAAAATGTTCAGTAGGCCTACCTCTATTTCGTAGCTAGAAACACAAATATCTTTCCGCAGACAACTTTGTATCTTTACCCCTGTCTAGATTCCTTATCTATTGCTTTAGTTACAGAAACAGGTAATTTAAAACAAGACATAAGGTGAGCAGGCATACCTGAGATATTTTACTTAATGAGGACCAACTTCACAGCCACTCCAATTCCTGTTATCGCAGATGTCATCCGCGCCTTTGTTCCACTCTGATGCATTTAACCGGTGTTTCAGAACTTCCTTGTGTATTACACCTCATGAGTGATACAAGGGCTTTAAATGCCCGATTAAAATATATTTCTTTCGATGGAATCGACAGTTAGAAATTCGATGACCTAATGTCGTAGGTATACATCTCAATGGTGAACTTCTAGAGCTCTTTTTCATAGGTCTGTCTCTAATGCAAGATAACAGAGTAGTTTCCGCCCAAAGAGTCCTCTACTGGCTACTGGACTGGTCTCCGGGGATGAAGTCAACTTGCAGCATGAAGAAAAGACTTTAAGAATGAGACTATAGTAGAGGAAAAATTGTACAAGAGTCAAATATTCAGGAGCGATTAGCAACAAGAATTGCCATCGCTTAGTAATAAGATTAAACGGTTGAATCGGTTATAGCAACAGAACAACAAGTCAAGCTATAACAACTTGGTTGTAAAGCGTAATGTATTGACATACCGTTCAGAGAGATTCAAAGCACGTAAAGACCAAAACTGTAACTTATGAGATTTATCGTGCGGAAGTAAGCGAATAGAAGCTTCTGAAGATCCGGAGAGGCGGATCGCACTACGCATTGACCGCTTCCTTAACGGAATTTAAGCTACCTTAATGCGCCTCGTGAGGCAATCATCCATTCACAATTGGCTGTTCTGTTGCCGGTTCAACCTATAGCGTTTAGATGCTGTCTTGTTAACTCCTCCGGCTGTTGCATCCTGCTGATTGAGTTTACGTTCCCTTCCCGCTCTCAAGTGAATAATGAACCATATGGGATTCTGGCGCATTAAGGAGCATTTTCGAAGGGGGCTCCACTTTGTCCTTCTGGAGTAACGTTGGATAAAAATAAGGGCTAGGGGTCGAGTTACGACGTTGGGATCTGAGATCAAGATGCCCATTTACGATGCTTTGTAACCACAGTTTCGGCACCCTCGCGGGGGAATTCGAAGAATGAGTTTACGAGTCAAAAGCCTGAAAGGGAGGATGAAGCAGAATAAGCAGCTGAGTCCATTGAAGCGGAAAGGCATTGATTGGCGGGTGGCATTGGGTGCAATAAGTGCTTGTTGTTCTGCACCCTGGAAGGGGGGTCTAGTTCCGCAGAAAGAGAATGAATATATCTCTTAAATAATGTCATATTAAGGTGCCTTGCATCCTCTCCATAACCAACTACCCCCGGTTAAAACAGCCTTCTTTTTGCATTCTCTTATTACTTTATTTCATTCCAGTTTCATCTGCTGCTCAAACAACTGCCACTGCGCTTGTACAAATACCTAAGGAACCCCCGCTCGTCGAGCCTCGCATCCCTCAACGGTCGAGCCTCTGCCCCTAGGGAGGTATGCCTCTTTAGGGTGCCCCGGAAGAGAATCTGTTCTTACTTCGCGCCCGAATCAATCGATTTATGAGAGAAAACCCACGGTAAAGTACGCTTTTGGTCAAAAGATAAACTCGTTTACGAGGCAAAAGGGAAATCCATTGAAAAACCACGGAAAGTACCAATTAATTAGATTGGTGGCAATGTGCGCTGAAGGAGATGCTTAAAATGCCGCTCTCGGTGCCAATTGATAATAAATCGAGGGATGCAAGAGCTCTAATATTTGAGAGGGATGCTCTGTTGTTAAGCGGAAAGCTGTTAAAGAATCTTATTAAACTATGTCAAGCGTTGTTGATTATAATGCTTACAGAGACGAATGTAGGCCCTTTAAAGTAAATCTTTCCCAGCCTTGTGTATCTTTCGCTATCGAGTACTAAAAAGTGGCATAAAAAGCCCGGTATTACTTCACTTCGTTTATCACTTCCTTCGTCAGCGCCTTTCACTACGTTATTGAGCAACTAGCTTACGATCATCCTGTCACATGAACGGTATTGATCAATTCTGATGCATAAAACCGTTGTTCCTTAGGCATCGTGGATGCGGATATTACACTTTCAGTGCCTCAGGAGTGCTTAAAGTGGTTTAAATGCACTTATTTTCATCGTGGTCATATCTCCCGTGTCAATTCTTGTTATGTTGCTATACGCCCTACAACCAGTAGCTGTTGTTTAGCTTTAATATTCTTACTAACCGGAGGGGGGTTTGTCTAATTCTCTGATCCCGGCTACTATTGTGAAATACCTGTCAGATGGCATAGAAAAATCTTTCTTTCGCAATATCTTTCCGCTTGGAGGCTAAATTAAGGTTCATAAAAAGAATACTGCTTACCCACGGTACTACTGAGCTAACTCCCTTCGTCCACGAGCAACGGTAATTTGCTTGGGAGAGCTAAGCGCGAACAAAGGTATTATTATCGCTTAGTGCTTGTGCTAAGGTACTTTTTCTTTCACCTAAAAAAGTGTTTTCTCTGAGGCCCGGCAGTTGTAGATCCGGTGGGTGCCTTAGCTAAGTAAATTCCAAGAAGATATTGATACAAAACTAGAATAATAATAGGGGATGCCGGATTGAATGGCTTTTTCTCCTTTTAGTCGAGCGATTTCATCTCCTCTGGTCCAGCTGCCCTTGCAAATCCATATGAAACAAGTAAGTCAACTCATTCAATGGACGCGTATCCCGCCCTTAAGGCTGGCCTGGGGATCTAGACATCCCAAAAGACTACCAAGACTGAGAACGGCATTCCGGATCAGTACCTCTCTCTTGTGACAAGGTTCTGAAATCGCACAAATTCTAAAAATGAAAGGATTGCCGATAATAATTATAAATATACGAACGAACCCTTTTTTTGTAATTCCTATGATGCAATTGGAGCTTATCGGCAGAAAAGAATCCATTTAGATAGTCCCTTGTGGCTCCGATGGCAGCTAGATCAACGTGTTATTACTTCAAGAGAAACTCCCATCGAAGTTCACTATGAATCTTTGGGTACCTCTCATGAGATTTATGGGCACTATGTAATAGTAAGAAGTATAAAAAAAGAAGTTCTTTGTATATATGTTCGAACCACAGTCGGTCATATTTCTCTTTATCGAGAAATCGAAGAAGCTATCCAAGGGTTTTGCCGAGCCTACTCGTATGGTACCTAATCATATCGTATCTAAGCTAAGTAATTCTATGACACCCGTGTGATTTTTGATTTCTTCAGTTCAGCTAGGACCACAGTTCCTGAATTTCTATGCGAATCAAGATCGAGAAAAGGAAGTTTTCCACTCACTGACTCAAACCCATTGTCGAACTCCACTCAGCGGAATAGGGAGGTACTTATGGCAGAACGGGCCAGTCTGGTTTTTCACAATAAAGTGATCGATGGAACCGCTATTAAACGACTTATTAGTAGATTAATAGATCACTTCGGAATGGCATATACATCACACATCTTGGATCAAGTAAAGACTCTGGGATTCCGACAAGCCACTGCTACATCCATTTCATTAGGAATTGATGATCTTTTAACAATACCTTCTAAGGGGTGGCTAGTCCAAGATGCCGAACAACAAAGTTTGATTTTGGAAAAACACCATCATTATGGTAATGTACACGCGGTAGAAAAATTACGCCTCTCTATTGAGATATGGTATGCTACAAGTGAATATTTGCGACAAGAAATGAATCCTAATTTTAGGATGACGGACCCCTTTAACCCAGTCCATATGATGTCGTTTTCGGGAGCTAGAGGAAATGCATCTCAAGTACACCAATTAGTAGGTATGAGAGGGTTAATGTCAGATCCACAAGGACAAATGATTGATTTACCTATTCAAAGCAATTTACGTGAAGGGCTGTCTTTAACAGAATATATCATTTCTTGTTACGGAGCCCGCAAAGGCGTTGTGGATACTGCTGTACGAACGTCGGATGCTGGATATCTTACACGCAGACTTGTTGAAGTAGTTCAACACATTGTTGTACGTAGAACAGATTGTGGCACCACCCGAGGCATTTCTGTGAGTCCTCGAAATGGGATGATGCCGGAAAGGATTTTTATCCAAACATTGATTGGCCGTGTATTAGCAGACGATATATATATAGGAACGCGATGCGTTGCCATTCGAAATCAAGATATTGGAATTGGACTTGTCAATCGATTCATAACCTTTCAAACACAACCAATACCTATTCGAACCCCCTTTACTTGTAAGAGTACATCTTGGATCTGCCGATTATGTTATGGCCGGAGCCCTACTCATGGCGACCTGGTCGAATTGGGGGAAGCTGTAGGCATTATTGCAGGTCAATCTATTGGAGAACCGGGTACTCAATTAACATTAAGAACTTTTCATACCGGTGGAGTATTCACAGGGGGTACTGCAGAACATGTGCGAGCCCCTTCTAATGGAAAAATAAAATTTAATGAGTATTTGGTTCATCCCACACGTACACGTCATGGGCATCCTGCTTTTCTATGTTATATAGACTTGTATGTAACTATTGAAAGTGAAAATATTATACATAACGTGACTATTCCACCCAAAAGTTTGATTTTAGTGCAAAATGACCAATACGTAGAATCAGAGCAAGTGATTGCTGAGATTCGCGCGCGAGCATACACTTTTAATTTTAAAGAGAGGGTTCGAAAACATATTTATTCTGACTCAGAGGGAGAGATGCACTGGAGTACCGATGTATACCATGCGCCAGAATTTACATATAGTAATGTACATCTTTTACCAAAAACAAGTCATTTGTGGATATTATCAGGAGGTTCGTGCAGATTCAGTGCAGCCCCCCCCTCACTCCACAAGGATCAAGATCAAACGAACGTTCATTCTCTTTTGACTGAAGGACGATATTTTTCTAGTCTTTCAGTAAATAATGATCAAGTGAAACACAAATTTTTTGGTTTAAATCTTTCTGATAAAAAAGAAAGCTGTATTCCTGATTATTCAGAATTGAATCAAATCATATATACGAGTTATTGTAATCTCACATTTCCTACTATTCGCCATGATAATTTTTTATTGACAAAGAAGCGAAGAAATAGATTCATCATTCCATTCCAATCGATTCAAGAACAAGAGAAAGAACGGATGCCCCGTCCCGGTATTTCGATTGAAATACCTATAAATGGTATAAATGGTATTTTTCGTAGAAATAGTATTCTTGCTTATTTCGACGATCCTCAATACAGAAGAAAGAGTTCGGGAATTACTAAATATGGAACCGTAGGGTTGCATTCAATCCTCAAAAAAGAGGATTTAATTGAGTACCGAGGAGTCAAAGAATTTAAGCCAAAATACCAAACGAAATTAGATCGATTTTTTTTCATTCCTGAGGAAGTGCATATTTTACCCGAGTCTTCTTCCATAATGGTACGGAACAATAGTATCATTGGGATAGATACACGAATCACTTTAAATACAAGAAGCAGAGTCGGTGGCTTGGTCCGAATGGAGAGAAAAAAAAAAAGGATTGAACTTAAAATCTTTTCTGGAGATATCCATTTTCCCGGAGAGATGGATAAGATATTCCGACACAATGGCATCTTGATACCGCCAGGAACAAATTCTAAGGAATCAAAAAAGCGGAAAAATTGGATTTATGTCCAATGGATCACACCCACCAGGAAAAAGTATTTTGTTTTGGTTCGACCCGTAATCATATATGAAATTGCGGATGGTATAAATTTAGCAACACTTTTCCCTCAGGATCCATTGCGGGAAAGGGATAATCTAGAGCTTCGAGTTGTAAATTATATACTGTATGGAAATGGCAAACCAATTCGGGGAATTTCTGGCACGGGTATTCAACTAGTTCGGACCTGTTTAATCTTGAACTGGGACAACAACAAAAAAAGTTCTTCTATCGAAGAGGCCCGCGCTTCCTTTGTTGAAGTAAGTGCAAATGGTCTGATTCAAGATTTCCTCAGAATCAACTTAGTGAAATCCCATACTCCGTATATTCGAAAAAGGAATGATCCGTTAGGTTCAGGATTGATCTCTGATAATAGGTCGGGTCGTACCAATATCAATCCATTTTATTCTATTTATTCCAAGGAAAGGATTCAACAATCGCTTAGCCAAAATCAAGGAACTTTTCGTACGTTGTTGAATAGAAGTAAGGAATCCCAATCTTTGATAATTTTGTCATCATATAATTGTTTTCAAATGAGTCCATTCAACGATGTAAAATATTACGATGGGATAAAAGAATCAAGTAAAAGAGATAGGGATTCCCTAATTCAAATTAGAAATTTGTTAGGCCCTTTAGGAACAGCCTCTCAAAGTGATCTTTTTTATCCGTTTTACCATTTACTAACTCATAATCATATTTCTTTAACTAAATATTTATATTTGCAACCCGACAATTTAAAACAGACTTTTCAAGTATTTAAGTATTATTTAATGGATGAAAACGGGAGAATTTCGAATTCCGATCCGTGCAGTAGCATGCTTTTGAATCCATTTAACTTGAATTGGCATTTTCTCGACCATAATTATTGTGAGGAAACATCCACAATAATTAGTCTCGGGCCCACTACTATTAGCGTAGGTGCTATGAGTCACATAATGAATAAGATCTAGATTACGTCGGTGTTCAGTGTACCTTAGTACAAGATCGAAAAGAATGCATTGCATTACAAGTGGAACGAGGGGAAGACTCTTTTTTCTTTACCTTTTTTGGTGAAGAATGAATAAGGACAGATAGACAGTGAATGAAAAAACCATTAAAAAAAAATTTTAAAGCGGTGTAAGATGTCTACTATGCGAAAATAATGTCCCATTTAGTTCTCGCGGTAACAGAACTCATAAAGGATCCCCAAGGATTCGCCCTGGTTTTAATGATCCTTTTTATAGTCGTTCTGGTTATCATAATCTTGACTTTATTTGTCCATTCAAACGGACAGATAAAGTCTATTCACATAACCGGGGCCCTTATGAATGTAAAGTGCTCGTGGCGGTCTACTTCAATAGAAGTTGTGTTTCCGCCCGAGCACTTTAGCACTTGTCGCGGTAAACTTGTTGAAAAAAATGAAAAAGCGTGACCGAAAAAGACAAATTAAAATATGTTAGAAGGAGCAAAATCAATAGGTGCCGGAGCTGCTACAATTGCTTCAGCGGGAGCAGCTATCGGTATTGGAAACGTATTCTCTTCCTTGATCCATTCTGTTGCCCGAAATCCATCATTGGCTAAACAATCATTTGGTTATGCTATTTTGGGCTTTGCTCTAACCGAAGCTATTGCATCGTTTGCCCCAATGATGGCCTTTTTGATCTCATCCGTATTCCGATCGAAGGTTTCATAAAAAAATCCTTCTTGTGTAAGCAGGAGGATAAAAAGTTAACCCTTGGAGTCTTGCGGACAAATTCCATCGTCGCAAGGCGTAAGGGTGAGGCCTTGGTCAATCAATGTCAGTAAGTTGATTTTCCAAGGGAGGGGGAGTGGGAGGTGGGCCCCCGTCAATTCCTTCATAAAGTCTTATTGCACCGATGCAACAACGAAGGTTCTATTACTCAATAGATGGCATGAGCTTGTTCAACAATGTGCGCCCACCCTGTAAAGCTTTTTTCAGTCCTACTTGACAAACTAGTATAAGTCGCACGTAGTTAGTATAAGTATGAGTATAAGTTGGCAGTAGTTGGTAGTAGTATAAGCTACTATAAGTTTCCCACTAGTAACTAGGAGTCGCTTGTAAGCCCCGCATTAAATCCTTGGTTGAGCACTATAGTTACCTCACCTAAATAGGAGTCCATGATCTATGTTGTCGAAACACTTTACAACATCTGCCTTAATCAGTCTATCGACCAGTCCCCATCTCCGGACTTCGAAAAGAAGGTAATACCCCCCGTGGAATTGAGTCAAAAAAAGGATCCTAAAAACAAGATTTCATTTCTGGTAAAGGCTTTCGCTCCTCGATCACACCGGTTTGTCAACATGAAGCCCCGCACGGATCGAAGCGAGGTTTTAGATGGATCTCGACAGGATCGACTGGTGGAATCGAGTCATAAGCAAATAGCATCTTCCGGAGTACTACGATTGCTACGGAGAATGAATGGGACTTGAGCGGAAAAAAGACTTCCGCTAAGATTCGATCTACTTAACCCCCACTTCTTGTTAGATGAGCTATACCTCTTTTCTAGTGCATGTTGTTACTAAAAAGGGCATCTCCCCGTCAATAGAATTCTTTTCTCGTATTGAATTCTTTTCCTATCGAAAACCCAGCCATTCACTTTACTCTCTCTTTTCCTATCCCTCTCCATTAAGTCGAGCTTTCTAATTTGCCTGGGCATAGAAAGCCCTCACGTTCTCTATCGCTAGAGCTCCTTTCCTCTCTGTGATTCAAGGCTCGTACAAAGCGGGTGACGGATCCAATTGATTGTGTAAAGCCCCGCGGGAGGAGAATATACAGAAGTTCGCTACATTCCCCCAACAACACGAAAGTATAATGGTAGTTATTGTGGTTCAGGAAGCTCCCCTTCTCGCCGTACCAACTGTTGTCATACCAGCCTTCTTTTTCTCGCCAGATGAATCAAGGGCTGCTTTTGGCGCACTAGGAATACAGATCAGACCACAGGGGGAACCACACCCGCTCTTATAAGCTGTTGCCGCTGACTGGCACTCAAACCCATCGGCCGACGGAGCAGCACTTGCCCTATCTTTCAGATCTGGTCAAAAGGTTACTACGGCTCATGCTGACGAACCGCTCATCGACCGGTGGAAAACTGCCTTATCTGCTCTTTCCCCCACTGCACTAACAGCTGGAATTGCTCTCTTTGCCTAACCAGACACGCGCTTCGGCAAATACATCCGCAGAATATAGGTTTGTCCTCGCCAATGGACCAACAACCTTAGCAGTTCTCTCAACTCCCGGTCGAGTAACACCGCTTCCGGATGACTTCGTCTCTTCTACCTTAGGCTGCCTCCCGCGGTACTTATGTGCTCTCACTAACTTCAGACCGTGCGCTCAATCCAAATCGGCGGAACAGCACTTCCGGGCTTTCGACTTGCTCTTTCTTCCCGCCTGCTCACACAGGATTGGTGCCTCTCACACCTAAGGCTTACTTGAAAGCTCACTCTATAGTGGCAGGAGGACTTTAACCAGCGATTCTAGCCCCCGTCTCTTTCTTGGCTCTTGCTACTGACTGGGATACTGGTTATTTGGTTATTCACATTCGCTATCATATTATTTGTCACACAAGCATGGTACCTTACGTTCAATCAGATATGATGATTCGAAAGCTTCAACCTCTACTGACTGGGATAGCTTCCTTTTTCCAGCGCATTCTGAATTCAGAGATCGAATGATACCATACGCTCAATCGGCCGGGATCTGGAAAAATAAACTTCCTGCCACAGAGGGGTAGTTATGGAACATGATCATTAGAAACGGTATTTCATATGTCCCCCATTGAATGTAAATCGTATCTATTGCTCTAACCGTCAATGGTGATCAGCGCGTGTCATTATGAGGCTTGTGATCGATCCGTCACTTGATGCCTCTTGCAGAACATGTCACTGCACGAGCGCGAGGAATGACGAGAGGCAACCTGTTGTTTCTTGTTCGATGCCGACGAGAAGGGTTTACTGTGCCGACCGAAACTAAGCGCAAATCGATTTACTTGTGAAAGGGGAAGGAGTCACTTTCTATTCTTTAGGTGCTCTAAAACCGATCCAGTTGTGCTACTTTTCTATGTGCTGCTAGCTTCGCTCTTCGAATGACCTCACTGAAAGATAGAGACAGATGGGAGAGGGATGGAATAGCTCGACGGAGAGGTACGTTAATCACTCTATAGGTGTCATAGCACACAAGGTTGCGAAGCGGTTTTCTGCATCTGAATTGGTCTTACAACCGAAGTTAACAATGGTAGTTTACTTACTCGACACCCGTGGTGTTTATAACCTCTCTGACTAACTCAACAAATATGAATACCGATTGAATGCCAATCTCACAGAGGAAAGGAAACTCTCAGGCCTTGGATAAGATCGAATGTTAATTGTCCAAGGTTGAATGATTCTTATAAATGGTATTTGGATCATTTTCACGAAGCGGGGAGATCGGATGAGAGATTAATTCACTTTGCTGTGGAAGCTAGTGATCCATTTTAGTTCCCAGCTAAGTATATCTTATATGATAGAGTAACTAAGAGAGAAAGAATTCGTGGTTTGAATAAAGTTCCAGTGACTCTAGATGCATCCGCGAGTGCTTATCAAATCATGAGTTCTCTTTTGCTTAATACTTAACTGGCTATGCAAACTAATCTTATTCCGTCTCGGATGAAAATCCAAGATTTGTATATGTGTTTGAAAGACGAACTTCTAGAGTTCTTGTATTCACAATTTTCTACTAAACTAATAAGTATGGTATCATACAATCTCGGTTAACAAGAAAGCTCATAAAATGACTCTTTATACCTTTGATATATGGTAAGACAATTATGACAATGGGTAGTGATATTCGTGAAGATTATGGTTCATTGCTAAGAAAAAGAAGGGTAAGAAGCCGAGGGATAATAACACTAGCTGAGAGAGCCCCTAGATGAATTAGTTGCAGCAAGAGATCCCGCAGCTCTTTCTTCGGGATCTCTTGCTGCAACAATTCCGTTTTACCTACACGTGATTTCTTACCTTGCCTTTTTTGCCCGAAACGGATCCTACTTTTAGGAAAATTCGAATTTACCTACATGCCAAATCTTACTTTCCCTAAGGCCTTTTTTTTTTTAAGTTCATTTTACCTAGCTGTCAAAGTGATCATTTTCCGCAAATCGCTCTCTTTCTCATCCCGATCTCGAGTCTTATAGAAGATCTCGCCATGCAGCTGACGCCAGCATGTCAATAAGTTGCATGAGCCTATGAGTGGAAAGACTAAAAAAGAACCCTTCTATCTTCACTGCCTACTTCGTAGCCTCACCTCGCCACGCTCAGTGCCTTTGCTTCGCAACCTTCACTTCGTTTCTTCACTTATCCTTCGGAGCCTCTCACTAAGGTTCGAGCAGCTTCACTCCGTTCGAAACCTTTGAATTGCTTTTCTCTTCCGCCATAACAAAATGTAATCCCCGGAACGAGCATTTTCGGGGACTAGCCCGCTTCCCATTACTCAAGAGGGAAATTCCTCGCACATAATTAAGGGAGCCATTGAAAGGTGACTGAAACACCAGAAACGGGGACTACCCGAGCTAATGATAGAGGCAAGAACACTTTCCGAAAAAACCAACCTCACAGATCCCACTCAATCTTTTACACCGATGTATCGTACTCTCTCGACCAGGTCATCATAAGAAAAGACTGCTAAATCTTTCCTAAATGAGAGAAGGAGGGAAGGCGCGCTACAACTAACACATAACAGCCAGCGGAAAAACGCTAGCTACCTAGGCTAGCGCGCAATGGCTTTCTCTGATAGGGGCTCGCTTCTTCAAGCGTAGCCCAACCTATACAAGGTGCTGCTCGCTTTCTCTCAGCCACTAGTGGCTTATGTAGTGGTCGGCATTCCTACGTGCTCCTCCTTGCCCCATCCAAAGGTGACCTCTGGGTGTTGTCGTGACGCTTTGGTTACGAAGGTTGCCGGGGTCGGATGGATTCAGTCAGCGAAAGTCCCTCAAACCCAATCAATATCAACAACATGGCGTGACGCTTGGTTGATTTTGTCAGAAAAGAAAGTAGGTTTCGGGGTTCATTGATTAGTACACCTCCGGTGCTGGTAAGGTCGGGACCGTGGTCGTCCGTCTCCGCTTTGCCGGCCGATAAGATTTCTGAGATTGACCAGCCAGCTGGGTTGGTTTGGCTATTCCTTTCTATTGAAAAGGAGTCAGCTGTCTGCGCGAGTCACCTTCTTCTAGGCTTCGCTGGACGACACGGCATTCTCGTTTAAATATAGGCCGGCCGTACTTGTGATGGTTCCCAAGGATCCAATATGACCACTTAGGTCTACGTTGCCACGATATTGTTCTATGGAGGGCAGAAGTTCGGCCCGGTTTTTTTGGTGTCGTAGGGAAGGGATTGACCTTTCTAACGCATATTCAGTCGTACCGGCATGGCCCCACTGATTTGTTTTCGATCGGAGCATCAAGCAACGCAACCCGGTTCTACTTGACTAAGCCCCGTGCTCGTCCAAGGAGGGAGTTTGCTTTACCCAACTCCCTTTTTGATAACAAGGCGGAAACCCCCGCCCCATTAGTTTCAAATGAAGAATGAAGAGTACCCTGCCCCAGAAAGCACCTACTCCTATAAAAATAAAAAGCGCTACTTTACTAAACAAGCAAGAAAGCCCTTTCTATTATATTAGTAAAGCGCTAACGAGCGGATGCGCGTTAGCGCGCGCAGCTCAATCCCTTTCTTTGTTCTATAGTAAGGGGGCTTTTCAATAAGGCTCGCGTAGGGGCGCTTACGTTTTTTGGCTTCCCGAATATTGAAAAGTTGGTAAAGACCCACCCCTTGTTTCAGTCAGAATGAGTCCCCGGGACCCCGGGACATTGGCTTCCGCCAACAGTGGACTATTAAGGATCGCATCCCGCGCATATTCTACATTATAGCCTGCAACTGATTCAGCTTCCGCTTCTGGGAGATCAAACGGAGCTCGATTAGTTTCTGCTAGACGAGAAATGAAGAACATAACCAATACAGGGAACAAGGGAATACCGGACCATATCTGCTTTTGCGCCATGACAATCTCACTCGAATTACGGGGACCTACACATATTAGTACAGTATACCGGGGTCCCCGGCCGGAACCACACGTGCAAGTTTCCCTGCATGTGGCTCGTCCGTGCTTTCGCTATTCCGAGGCGCTGCCTGTGACTCAGCATGGGAGAAGGGGGCGGAACTGCGCACTTTCGTGTTCAGAGCATTGTCCGAGTGAATAGGCACCGCCTACCAAGCAAAGCTTTCTTGAAGAGGCTGGGCTGGTTTCTTTTCGGCGCCCGTCTTTTATTTACATGTTTTTTCAAGGCGGGGTTGGCTCCCAGCTCCATCTCGGCCGGCATCCCGCTCTCGGGGGTCCTGGAGCGAACTACTCATTGCTGTGTTGCCCGGTGAGGAGCATTGTTTTGAGGGAGGGAAAGCGTGGTTGACAAGCCACTTCGAGGACTGGAGTGCTTTCATCAAATTATGCATGTGGGCTGGGCGCCCAAGGGGTGGCCCGATTCGGCCTGGCCTGGTCTGGAAGAGATTCACATAGAGACTCTTGCTATCCGGGAATCTATTTCTTTCTATGTTAGCTAGCGGGGGCGGGCTTTCCGTCCCGCTGCGGCCTCTGACCGTCCGTCCCGTCTCATCTTGATTTGGCTATACTTGTATGTATCCACCGCCCCACATCACATGAGTGCCTTTTTCTAAAGACTAAAAAGGCACTCATCAGTCAGCTCGGCCCCTTTCCTATTAAGCTTTCCCGCCTTAAGAGAATAGGTCCCGTTCAAGCGCCCCGCCTTTATTCATCTATACCAGCTGCCACGCACGGCCCAATAGGAACGATTTCAGCGCCTCCCTCTAGATAAGAAGCGGAACGCGCCATCACCTACAGCCCTTTCCTCTGCCGGGGACTTCCACGAAATGAAAACGGGCGGCATCGTCGTATGCTCGACATTTGTTGCCCTGGTTTATCTCCCGGAGTACTCCTATGGCCGATCTGTCACCCAACCTACTTAAAGAACGAACCTAAAGGCTTAGCCCCGTCCCGTTTGGAGAATGACCCTTATGGCACGGCTTAGTCAGTTATTCTCGTAGTTCAGATAAGATTCGGACCGCCACTTCTCTGAAAGTATGGTTCTTGCCTCCCTCTCTCCTCCCTCCTCGGGCTCGTCCATTCGTTGGGCGATCCCTTGCTTTCACGTTCGAGTGTTTGCTCGTCGTTTAGGCCGGTGAGTGAGATTTCTGCTCATTGCAGTAACCTCCGGGGTTCTTCGCACCTGGATAGTACCAGGACCCTTGTGCCCCGGCCCTTGATCAGATAAAGCTGCCCGCCCTATGAACCACAACTAAAAATGAGCCTTGCGACGAGACGCGGACATTCCCCATGCTGCGGTTCCCTCCGGTCCGTTCCCGGGTTAGGTTAGGGGAACATCCGAGCGATTGCCTTCGCAGATCCAAACGCGCTCACAAGGCGCACAATAAGAATAAGACCGATAGAGACTTCATAAGGGACCATTTGAGCTGCAGATCGTAATGCTCCTAGAAAGGCATATTTAGAATATAGAGGAGTGAAAGTTCCCAACAATCAACGAGTTGATCATACCCTTCTTTGAACCGTACGAGCACGTCCTCTGTCACCCCCCCACCGCGCTTACGGCTCTATACCCCAACCCAACTAGCTCTGGCCCCCGGTCCTCCTTTTCTATTCCTCGGGGAGCGGACGGTGGGAGCATGGGGAGGGGCGGCATCTGCTTTTGACTGATAGAAAGCATCTCTCTTTTGTCCCCCCCAAAAAACAATAGAGAAAGTTGTTCTTGCCGCGTCGGAGACATCTTTTATCTGAGGGCTCCTCATAAATGATGTTAGGATCGGCCGGCTCGTTCTCGGAATCCTAAAATAAAACAGAGACAGAACGGATTGTTTCAGTGACATATCTAATCAGACTGAATAGGATTTGAAGAGCTGTCACGATCATTCACATCAATTTCAGCAGGCAGGAAGGGCGCGGAAGCTACCGTTTCTAGAATGCAAGCAAGGTAGCTTGCTTACTCTCCTAGTAGCGTACGTTGGCGGCAAGGAAGGAGGCATTGGAAAGACTAGACCATACTAAAGTAAAGAGGCATTCGGGAAGCTACTAGTCGCTTCTGGCGAAGCGGCCGACCGCTACATAGAGAGATCCATATACTATACCAGTCATGAGCGATAGCGAAGCCTAGAGAGGCGGAAGCAGTAGCTTCTAGGACGAAGCCGAGCGGGCGAAGGAAGCGAGACCAAGCCGAGCCACTAGTGGAGTGGCGAAGGAGGCCTACTATACGTATACTGGATTAGTAACCGGTGAAATAAAAAATAAAATAAAAAATAAATAAATTTCAGTGAACTATTGAACAGTGTGATTGATCAGACAAGTACTAAGGGCTTTCGGTAGACTTCTTTCATTTCCGAATTAGCTTGCGAAAAGTTCTTGCATTAGTATGAGTTCGTTGACCGCGTAAGGGCAATCCATCTTGATGACGAATTCCACGATAACAAGAAATAGAAATTAATCGTTCGATGTCTGCTCGTTCTCCCCTCTTCAATTCCCAATGAACAACATGATCTTGACCTATCATTTGTTCAATTTGGTCGATCTGATACTTAGTTAACTCTTTTATCTTTATGTTCCCACTGATACCTAATCGATAACGAACCTGAATGGCTTTTTTAGGTCCAATTCCATCAATTTTTGTTGAGGCAATTCTTACTTGTTCATCGGCAACTGATCTAGCTCCTGAAATATATGACATTCTTGATCCTTCCTTTTACTAGTCTTCTCGGCTGGAATAAAAAATGGGGTGTCTCCTCTCTGATGATCTTTTCTATAGGTAGAACTACTGTAAGCGGTCTAAGACCCTTATTTCTTCCAATTATGTTCTCGTACCATCAAGAGTCTTGTGGAGGATAATTTCACACTTATCTCACAAAATCAGTTAGAAAGTGCGTCTCAAAATGGAAGTTTTTCGCCTCTCTGCGCGCAGAAGGGGGCCGCTATGTTCGCATCGCCTGACTCATAATCGAAGTGGTCTCGTGCGATCTCATGCGCGGCCATCATTAAGTTGGGTCTGAGCTGCCCGCGGTTACAGAATCGCCCAGCCCCTTTGACTCTCTCTCTATTAAAAAAGCTTTCTGCATGCGCTGGCGCAGGTTTTTATTCCTTCTGCCCGTTCGACTTGCATGTGTTAAGCATATAGCTAGCGTTCCTTCTGAGCCAGAATAAAAATCAAAGAAAACTACAAGCAACTACATCAACAACCCGGGGGAAATTAACCGGTACGTCCTACCTACTAACGCTAATAAGGTTGAAAGAAAGGATGCGTCGAGCAAGCTGTGCGACCCGCGGTTCTACTTCACTAAGCCCCGTGCTTGTACAAGACAATTGCATTGCCTTAGCGCAAGCACTAAGTAAGCAAGCTACCTTGAATGTTCTCTTTACTTTAACCTCATATTTTATCTAAGCGGAGAATGTTGATGGAGATGTATTGCGGCCTTCTCCTGTTTATCAACTCGAACCTCATTCTTCTGCAGTTGATGTTACGGATCAGCCTCACTCTTTAGGCCAGCAGCTTTGCCCAGCATCTTCTGCCGATTGTCAGCCTGTTCAGCTGACCTCAGAGGATTCCAGTCACCCGGCACAGCATGTTTATTCCCGGCGGCGATTACATTATTTTCTTTTTCCCGAAGATCAGCAGTCTAGCCCAGTTGCTTCCCCTCCAGTCGCTTCCTCAGATTCTGGATCCGGTTCGTCGATCCTCTCAAGTTTCTTATCTCGTTGAAGGATTTTTGTCTTATCTTATGCCCCAAAACATCGAGCTTACCTCATGTCAGTTCAATCTTCTCTTCTCATGAACCTGAATCATTTGCTGAAGCCTTCAATCATTCTTGCTGGAGAGATGCTATGCAGGAAGAAATCAATGCCCAGGAAAAAAGAAAAAGACTTAGGCGCATTGCCTGCGGGCCATTGGCTGCAATCAAAAAATTGCCCTTATTTCAACTTGACGTGAAGAATGCCTTTCAACAAGGGGGATCCGCAAGAACAAGTTTCTATTCAGCCTCCTCCGCCGGTATGCAAGCTAAATAAATATTTACGTTACGGCCTCCGACAAGCGCACCAAGAGCGGCCTGATTTCATAAATTTAGCTCGTTTCTCACTGCTTCGTTTTTTATAAAGGGTTCCACTGTAGCCATGCGGATTCTTCCATGTTTGTTCGCCGACGTCATGGTCGTTGACTCATCCTTCTTTTATACGTTGACGACAACCGGGAATGATTCTTTCTTCTCTTTTATTTGATTTCATCAAGGTAGCTTGCTTACTTAGTGCTTGCGCTAAGGATACATCGCGTCTCTTGGATTTCACGGCATAGCATCTATACCCGGACTGTGCATATCCAAGAAAGACACAAGGGGCCGAATTACTATAACAAGTAAGCAAGTAAACTGCCTCGGGCACAATTTCTCTCTTAACTGCGCAGGCAAAACACGTGCATCCGCGCCTATAGGATGGTGCTGCCCCAGTAAGAAGTTCATGAGGTGCCGCTGCATCTTATTCCCCCCGCAGAAAGATGCCCCGTCCCTTCTTTATGCACATCCATATACATAGCCAGACACAAAGGTGTACAATCCGGTCAAAATCTGCGGTTCTTTAAATTCATTCACTGTAGGTTCTCTTACTTGCTCTAGTGGCTGGAAAACGCCCACCGGGAGGCGCCAACGGCGGGCTCAGGAATCGACTGGTTCCGAGCGGACTCGTGGAGCTGCTGCTTGGATTATCGTAGAGTAAGAGGAGCGTTAGGAAATGACTTAACTTAAATAAAAAACAGATGCCGCCGCTGCGAGGCGAGGAAGTCACTTGTCTGGTCTTGCGGTGCACCCACTCCCGTTTCGAGAATGAAATCACGCCGACTCGAGACCAAGACTGCTTACAACTCGCACCAATAGCAGCACTGAGCGGCCGGAGATTGATTGAAAGGGCCCCCCCTAAAAATTAATGATTGTGATCAAGAGCACACACTGGACCTGACCCACTAATCATCATCTCATCTGGCGCGAAGCAAAAAAAAAGAGGAGCAGTGTAACTGCCCTTCCTTCCCAGCCCAAACCCCCCTAGGCGCCTACCTACTCGTGCTCGTAGCTCGATCGGAGGTTAAGAGTGTGGTCCGGCGGAAAAACGGAAGTCGTCCGTATCAAGTGATACGTGAATTGCTCAGTAGTGCTTCGCCACTACGCGGAAATAGCTTAATGGTAGAGCATAGCCTTGCCAAGGCTGAGGTTGAGGGTTCAAATCCCTCCTTCCGCTCCCGGCTTCGTCGTTTAGTGGTAACGAGTGGAGTGCATAAGCCCATAGGGGCGAGCAGCAAGCAGCCCCCGCTCCGAACGTATCTTACTAATAATAAGAAAGGGGCAAGCCAAACCCTACTCCTAACAAGTTGCTGGCTTTTCCGCCGTTGCGCGCTAGCGCGCTTCCGTTTTTCAGCAGGCTTTTTCAAATATCCTATAAATAATAAAGATAATAAAGTAGGGGTTATAACTATAAGTAGCTAGCTAGCGCGCTAGCGTTTTGTTTTACCCGGGGGCTGCTAGTTGTAGCGCGCAGTGTGCTAGTGAATAGGAAAAGCGGATTTAGATTACTAATCACAGATGGAGACACCGAAGGTGATAGAACATGTTCGGTGCGCCGGAGACTGCAAATGATGGGAATCCTATCGATAAAGAAGAGGCATAGGCATCGCCTCTCGATCCAATCTGTCTTCCCCTTGATACGAAAAAAAAACCTCCGAGAA